TTTCCGCATCTCCCTGACCAAAACCTCCTACATTAGGATTACTTGTTAATGGTTGATCAAGCTTGATGGATTCACCTTCTGAAACAAGAAGCTCTGGCCCTGGAGGTATAACATCAACCGATGGATGTCCATCTAACGCATCAACTACGGTTATTTCATATCCACCTTTCTCTTTACGTACTATTTTGCTTACTATACCCGCTGATGTAGCATTATAGACTGTATTGTTACTCTTTCCACCATCAGGATAAATCTGACCCCTTCCTCTGTTCCCACCTACATATATGGGATATTTTAAGAAGTGAATGTCTTTCTTCGTCGAAGGGTCAGGAGAAAGAATGGGAAAGACAATTTCACTATATTTCTGACCAGGAACAGGACCTATAACAAGAATATTTTTTTTATTCGGACGATAGCTCTGAAAAGACAAATTTCCTATCTTTTCTTTCAACTCAGGAGAAATACGATCAGTTGGAGCTAGCTCAAATCCCTCGGGTAAAATAAGAACAGCACCCACATTCAAACCCCCTTTTTTACCATTAGCAAGAACTTGTTTCAATTGCATATCATAAGGAATTCGAACAATGGCTTCAAATACAGTATCAGGAAACACAGCTTGCGGAACTTCAATCTCCACAGGCTTATTAGCTAAATGACAATTGGCACATACAATGCGTCCAGTTGTTTCTCGCGGATTCTCATAACCCTGTTGCGCAAAAATGGGATATGCATTTGAAATAGATACTCGACTTAGTACATATATCATGATCGATACATAAACATACATGGATCGAGTCTTTTGTTTTTTTATCCAATAAAAAGGATTTCTATTTTGCATGTACAATTATATTATAAATTCTATAAATTCTACAATAAGTTAGATAGAAAACTAGTCTAGTTTCCTATAAAGATTCTGTTATCATTGTACTGAAATAGTTTTTATGAAATAGTTTTTTGACAATATAATATAGGACAAATACGTTGAACAGGTAAAAATAGAAAAAAATCACTAAAAAATGATTCATTCGTTTTAGAAAGAAAAAGAATTCTGATTGAATTGATATAAGAAGATCAAATTCGTTTTTCATTCATTCATTGAATGATAAATTACTACAAGCGAAGGAGATACACGATTTAAATAATTGAAGATCCAATATTTCACAATTGCATCTAAAATAACTGGAAAAATAGAAACAAGACCAGATATAATCTGATCCTTATATGCTAACCCAAAATCGTTGTAGACCGAACCAATTAGGAGTTCCCAATTATGAGTTGAATGAAATCCAATTCCTAAATCAGTAACTAAAATAATTGAGAAAGCTTTTGTTGTGTCACTTAAGTTATATAGGAATTCCTGAGCCCATGAATTAAGAATCATAAGTTCCTCATTACTCAGAATAAAATAACCACTTAAAATACTGAAACAGATTAGATTTGTTGAGAAATGCAAAAGGATATAAAGATTATATTCATTGTATGTACTAACTAATTTTATCGTTTCCTTGTGTATTTCTATACTGGGTTTTTTTATATATGTTTCCGAGTACTCTTTTTTCATTTCCTCTAAAAAAAAAAGCTCTTCGAATTCTATGAATCTTTCTAAAATATATTTCTCTTGAATATAATTCAAGAGAGTTTCGGATTGACTGGTATTCCACCAATTACTAATCCAAAGTTCCAAACATTCTCGAAATGAAAGAAAGACTGACCAGGGCAAAAATACTATAGATACAAAATATGCGAAAGAAGACGATGTTTTCTTTTTTTTCATTTTTTATTTGTAAAAAAACTAGTTAATAAACCTCCTTTATTCAATGACTCTAAATAAATGAGTCTAAATGATATTTATTTCATTTATTTATTGAATGAAACACGACTTTTCTAACAAGCAGGGTATTGAATCTACGGATCGATTTTTATTTTCTTTGTATACTAATTTAGTTGTTAGATTCTTATAGAAAGAGTCTAGAAATAGGATAAAGGTTCTTTTTTTTTTTTTTACTATATTCAAAGTCCTTCACCGTACTTTATAACCAAAACTCATAAAAAGAAAATATCAATTCCAAATCCTGTACCTCAAAAAAAGGCAGGATTTATTACGAAATTTATGTCCGTATAAATCTCTACTTTAAATTTATATTAAATTATTACTTCTCCTTTTTTCTAGTATACCAGAATGGAGTTGGAACCCACATATATATATACGTATACGAGATATATTTATTTGCCATATAAAAAAATAGTATACCAAAAATTAATTCTTTTCTTAATTTATTATTAATTAGAATAGATTACTCTAATTTATTAAAGTAACATTTATAGTAATTTTATATCATATGACTATATCTTCTTTATATATATTCTTTTTTTTTTGTTTTTTCTATAGTGTGTTTTATTCACATATGAATCGAAGGGAAAAGAAAATCGAATTAATATATTTATTTTGTTCGAATGAACATTTCGAAAAGACTTGAATTGGATTCAAAATGGAATTCACGAATTTCTTCTCTTTTCTTCTTGATAAAACTTTGATTCTTCATTCAATTTATTTCAAAATACTTCAATTGGTACACACAAGAAATAGGCCAATTCGACAGCTTTTTGTTCAATTTCACGCGGCGTCAAAAAATTATCATACGTATGAGTCAAGGGAATGGACCCTTGACCCTTTATTTCCATATAAAGTACACGACGAGAATAAATGCCCTCTTTATCCTCAATTCTAATTGATTGAATATCTTTCATAAGGAAGCGAAGAAAGATGCGACGATTTAATCCAGGAAATCCCCAACGAAAAATACACACAATTCCTTTTTTTCTATCAAATTGGTCATAACCACTCCCTACATTCCAAAAAATTGTGCACCACAAATAGGAACTCATGAATAGACCTGCCATCCCGTAGAAAGACATTATGATTCCTTGTTGAAAAAAAAGGATTTTCTGAGACGAAAATACGTATATAATATTTGTACCAAGATAACTGGAAGTTCCAACCACTAAGAATCCTAGTGAACCTAAAAAAAGGATAAAAGACCATAAAAAATTACTTGTTTTTCGAGACCCCCTTAGAAATTCTATCCATATATCTTTTGATCGCCAATTCATACTATACTAGATCCAGTTGCATTCGATTGGAATTGAGAAAATAACCCAATTTTGACTTTATTTTTCTTCACCCCCAAGGAACTCTTATAAACTAGCACTTAGAGTAATTGATTAGATAGATTAGATATTAGCACTATTCGATAACTCCCAATTACTCTACATTGTCTAGAGTAATTGGTTATTCAAAATATTCGCTGATCGACCTTAAACTAACTATACTTTGTTTGTAAATCTAGGATTTATAAAATATTATTTTTTTGCACATAAAAAAATAAAAAAATAATTGAAAATGCCGGAAATACGAGGCCTATTAAAGGTACAAAAATAGAAGGTAAATTAAGATCTGTCATAGAATGGGTGCCTTGATTTGAATTTCATATTCGTATATTTCTATATTTCAATTTCTTTGCTTTTTTTACCTTTCTACAATAATTGAATTTCAATTTTTTTGATTCCGTAGGTTTATTTAGTCTTGATTCTAGAGTCACTGTTTGCCTTTTTTTCTTTTTTAAACCTTGGATTTTTCCTCTACTATCCGCACCGCATTTTCTACCTCGCGAACTTAAAAAAAAAAGAAATAATTTGAAAAACTTATTTTTTTTTTTGTAGAATGAAAAGAACTAAGGAATGTGCTATTCACCGTATGAGTGAGATTAGCGTTTTTGGTTTTGAATTACCTACTTAACTCAGGGGTTAGAATATTGCTTTTATACGGTAACAGTCTTTGATTCAAATGCAATTATAGATAATAGATAGAAGTTTTTAGATACCACTTTATTGACTTTAATATCTAAAAACTTCATACCTATAAAGTTTTTTCCTTTTATCCGATTCAAATTTATTGTCATTTGTTAGAGAATTTTTGAAATATTCTTTTGCTCATCTTAGTTGAACAAATAGACGAAAGAAAAAAAACAAAAAAGTCTACTGGAAATTCTCATAGATGTTCATGTGTATCCATTTGTGATACATGAATTCGAAAATAGGAATTAAGGATTCAATTTATTTAGTTTTAATTCGGCGAAAAAGTAAAAATTCTATGAACTCTTATTTGCTTGGATTCAAATCTGACGAGAATAATATTCTACGACTAAGAATTCCTTTATTGACAATAAGACCCCTGACCTATCTATTATTTTCTTTACTTGTCCTTGAAAGCTTCTTGCTTTATAGTCTTTTGAAATACTTAAATGTTTTGACATTTCAGGTTTTAGAATTTTAGTCTTATCAAAAAATCTTTCGTTATTCTTTGTAGTAATAATATCTCTAGGTTTGCAACGATAACTCGGTATATCAACTATATGACCATTAACTAAAATATGTCTATGGTTCACCAATTGTCTGGCTCCAGGAATGGTCGAAGCCATATTCAAACGAAAAACGATGTTATCCAAACGCATTTCAAGTAGTTGTAACAAAACCTGACCTGTTGATCCTTTGCTTTTTCCAGCGATATGCATATATCTAACTAATTGTCGTTCTGTCAAACCATAATTAAAACGTAATTTCTGTTTTTCTTCTAAACGAACGCGATATTCCTTATTTCTTTTCCTAAAAGGAATGTGTTTTTGTTTTTTTTTATTTTTGTTATATTTCAATTGGGTAACTAGTCCTGGTAAAGCTCGCAGACGACGTATTTTTTTTAAACGAGGTCCTCGATAACGAGACATAAAGATTCCTCCTTTTTTCTTTGATTTTTATTTTTTATGAGAATTTCATTTTATAAATAGAAATTAAAACTGAATTAAAGGATCAAAAAAATAAGATCGACTTAAAGTTAAGTAAGATACTAAAAAAAAAAAAAAATAAATTGTATCATCATATGGATTTTTTGTATATAGATTTTTTTGATTGAAAGTTGAGGCTGGCTCTTTTTTCTTTTTTCTATAGACATTTAATTCCTCTAATCTTTCTTTTTTTTTTTGAATTTTTATTTCATTAAGAAAATAATGATTGTTTTCACTTAATCGTAATCGAAAGTTCCTTTTTAGTTATTAAAAAGATTATTGCTGATAGAAAATCAAATAAAATATATCCTAAAATATATACTATAAAAATATATTATAAAAATATAGTAACATATTTTTTTATAAATATAAAAAAATACAAATTTTCTTTCTTAAAAAAAAAAGCTCAAGAATTTTCAATACAAAATATTATGTATGTTTGATAAATTAAACATTTCTTTCTGATTTGGAAAAAAGAATGAGTATGGTATTTTACTAAGATTTTATATTTTATTTCGTTGAGATAAAATAGATTCTTAGAATGAATTTCATTTTAGAATTGAAATTCCGCTTTAAGAAATTTTTCTTTATATTATATATAAAGAATATAAAAAAATGTAATCCAATCTTTCGTTTCATAAAAGAAAGTTGGGACGGAAGGATTCGAACCTTCGCAATAACGGGACCAAAACCCGTTGCCTTACCGCTTGGCGACGCCCCATTTTTTATATTCAAAACTAACAGAAATTTGATATTAAATTATTTTATCATAATATTCTTTAAATGTCAACCCCAATCCAATTTATGGGATTCGATTGGGGTTGTTTTAGCTTATAATCAAAAAAACCTGTCTTAAAAAATCCAATTAAAGTTAATCTCCATTCACATTCATTTATACAAGCATTCCAAAACTGGCTGTGACACCACCTGTTGTAGGCGATGTCAGAAGTGACACTAAAAATAAGTTTTCATGGAATTGAAAATTCCATAAAGTCGAAGATATTTTACCCATCTGCATTAAGCTGAAACTTCCTTCTTGCATATGAGCTCCTCCAGAAGCACAAGAGCGGAAATATAAAAATAATGTATTTAAAAAATCCATTATTTTTTACTTTCACTCTACTTCCCACGGATACACGTAGACCATTACGACATATATCACTCGAAAGAAAACAATCAAATCTTTGATTGTTATGATCCAAATGTACGCGGAACACCTCATCGTGTATCCTTTTGACAATTGTCCCAGTTTGAAACTGGTCAGTAAAACCTGTTTTTCTTTGATAAGAATCGACCTTATCCATGTAAGGTATATCTTCTTCAGATTCTGTTGATTCTTCTGATTCTTGTGATTGTTCAGATTCAGTTGATTCTTCTGATTTTATTGATTTTTTTGAATTTTGATTAGCATCTTCATCATAAGCAAGGTTTTTTTCTTTTTCTTCTATTTCTGCTTTTGTTTCTATTCGAGTATATTTCTTTCCAATCAATTTGTTGAATTCCTCTTCATCTGACTCGAGTTTATCTTCATTCATTTTATCCAGTTCCTCTTGATCTAAATCTAGTTCTTCTTCAAGTAATTCTTTCTCTATATTTTTTCGTTTCTCTTCCATTTGTTCTCCACTTGTAATCATCTTTTTGAGTTTATTTTGTTTCATCTTTTTTGATTCCTCCGTTATGTTTGTTTTATATTCTACCAAAAACTTTTGTATATCCATACGCAGATATTTCTGAAAAATTTGTTGAAATATCAAAAAGAAATCCTCTTCATCCCTTTCTCTCAAAAAGAGATTTTCTTCTTCATAAGAGGGGCAAAATTTGAAAAAAATCAATCAAATGAAGACAAGCTTCACGAAGTGCTTCTACAGGAGTCAAACTTCCATTCGTGCATATCTCGAGAAATAGTATTTCCTCGGAGTCAATTTTTTTTATTTCTTTTTTTCTGTTTTGTTTTTCTTGAAGAATTAATAGAACTTCAAGAAGCTTTAACAGAGTGGCACGAACTCATCCTCCGGAAACGAAGCGACTGCTTTTAGCAGATGATCCACTTGAACATGGATGAGATCTCTTATGTTGGTTACATTGAAACGAGACTCGAGGAGAAGTCTCGTCAAGTTAGGCGTAAAGAATTTATGAATCAAATACGATTCGAAATTCACTTCTATGTCCATGTTTCTCAGAGTCGATAACATGGAATCGAGGCCGTTTACATAAACGGCTCTTTTAATATTTTTCTTGGTCATTTTGGTTTCTCTCCTTTTTTTATTAGAAAATAAAACAATGTGAATTCTAATATACGATATAAGATCATTTATTATTTTTTTCAGAATTCAGACGGAATAGAATCCCATATTACCGGATCTAATACTTAGAATATTCAATTGATATCATTAACGCTACATCCATAATCATGAGTTGAGTAAGTGAAATTGGGTTTAGCTTAGGTATAACCTGGTTGGAATCTCCCTTGGAACTTGGAAAGGTAACATCCTATTCATGCCCAATTTCTTAAGTATCAAGGTCAGAATCCATACAATAATTCGGAATGGAAAAAAGAAAAAATCCTTGTATCCTGCTACATCTCATTATCAATATTGATAATTACTTGTATAAGAACATTCATTATCTTTATAAAGATAAACATCAACATAATAGAACCACA